ATTTTTCAATGTGCCGGGGGCCTCAAGATTGCGTCCCTATAAGAAGGAAAAGCGGGGGGGCTTGGGGCAGGAAGATTGATAGACACAGAAAGAGAAGAGATTTCAAAGAAGGGAAGCGAAAGCCGCTCAAATGCAAAATTGGGGAGCAGAAGCCACTCGCTTAACTAACAATGGGCAAGGAGCAAAAAGCACTCAATTCTTTGTGAAAGACAGGAGAGCGCGGAAGGCAGTCAATTCCTCTTTGCAGGAAAAAGGCAAAAAATTGCTTGTGATGAAATCTACCACTAAATTCTATTTGAAATCGAGGCTTTTTTTTATCAAAATTTTGGGTAGGTTACACTTTTTCCTGAAGCATAGATGAGATTAGAGATGAAAAGCTAGCATTAGCAGAAGATCATCGATCATACTTTCTTGCCTTAGAAGGAGTTGTGTATTGGCGCCTACTTGTTTTCTAAGGCTGTTATCAACCTAGGACGCAAGTCTGGGTGGTTCTTTGTCGCGCTGTATTTAAAACAGTGCGCTTCTTCCCTCCAGACCGCATATGGTTCGACGCAATACGAACCTGGTTTGTTACCAGTCCCGGTCTCTCTCAACCGGTCAGGTTACCCCCGGATCATCCCTGCCTTCCATCGTAGAATGATAATGAGGAAGGACAGTAAGGCGGATACACTAGTTCAAGTGTATCTTTCGTTCTGGCACATTGGCTAAAGTTATTTGTCTTGCCAAGAAAGTCTCGAAAGGTACATTTGAGTCCATTGTATCTCCCTGGAAAGATCCGGACTCCGTTATCAATGCAGTTGGTAATATGAAAAGGAAGATGAAATACCTTCTGCAAAGATACGTACCTGATCTCCCAACAATCCCCCTTCACCAGGGGATGACTTGGGATCCGACCTGGAAGGCTCTTCCAACTCATTCTTGAGTTAGCGATAAGCTATTCAAGAAAGTACAGCGGAGGGTTCAATCAGTTTTGACCTCTGAAGCTTACGAGTTGGCTGCCTTCCAATTTCTCGTCGATTGAGTTCACTCTTACAGTGAGCAATGGTCGCAGGGTAGGTAGTCTTTGGGCTCCCAGAGTTCGTTACGCATGGGACATAAACAATAAAATGTTTAGTAACACGGACCTTTCCCTCTTTGAGGATAGGATTGGTCCAACCATCGTGTGACGACCTTCAGTGCCCTCCGATTACCGGGCGTGACGGTCAGAAGATTGAGGGAGGGGGAAAGAGACGGATATTCGCCATAGGCAACTATATCAATCAGAGGCTCCATCAGCCCGTTCATGACTGGCTGATGGACGTTCTGCGTCAAATACCCGCGGACGGGACGTTTGACCAGACAAAGCCTCTCGATCGTTTAGTTGGTGAGCAGCATTTTTTCTCCTTCGATTTGAAATCGGCCACGGATAGGTGGCCGCTATTATATCTCTGAGAAGTGATGCAATGCTGCTTCGACCGTTCGTTCGCCTCCGCTGTGGTTAATTCAACCTTAGCGTATAACATATTTTCAGTGCCATTCGTGAGGAAGAAGCACTCTAAAGTATGTTTTGTGGCGGGACAACCGTTGGGATATCATGCCTCTTGGCCCTTATTCGCGCTTTCCCATCACATTTTGGTGTGGTGGTGCGCGGAACAAGTTGACCCTGGTTGGGACTTCCGAGAGTACTGTGTACTCGGCGATGATGTTGTCATCGCTGATCGGGAAGTAGCCCGTGTGTATGAAGCTATGCTTGGGAAGTTGGGAGTTAATATTAGCTATCAAAAATCCCTAATCTAAAGCATAGGTTCGGCCGAGTTCGCAAAGCGATTTCGGATCCGAGGATTGAGTAAGGATGTGAGTCCAATCTCAATCAAGAATCTTATTCATTCTCACCACCCTTTTGGACTGATGGCAGTCCAGATGAAATACCCTTAAAAAAGGTTTACTACCTTAGCTCGGGTAGGTGGTGTCGGTTTCCGGTCGATAGCGCGGCTAGACCATAGCCGATCCCTGTACATTGACAGGGTGCTGGCTATATACACCCGAGACTCTCTACCATTCCATTATAGGATAGGTAGAGGTCGGCCTCTGAACCCTTACCTTCGGGGCATCATCGTGGATCTGTTAAGATCTGAGATGAGACCAAAAGAGTTCTCTCTGATTCCGGACGACCTGTTTGAGGTTGAGCCGATGAAGGATTTTCTCGAATGGTCCGTCCTACGGTCATGGGTGAGGAGCTGGCTACGGTACTGCCAATGGTACTCTAGTACAGCCCTCCGACCAGATGTAACCATTGAGGAGTTCTTTAGAGCTCCAATCAGAGAGCGGAAGTGGAGAGTAACCAAGACGGATCCTCAATTAATCCCTTTTGGCCTCCTATGGAAGGTCTATGATTTGGTGGCTCTAAAGGGCCTCGACTTTAGGTTGCCTATCCGTCAGTCGGTGTCCGTCTCACCTTTTGGTGAAATGTACCTCCAGGGTCGCCGGTACGGCATTCCTTGTAACTGCTCGCGGGCTTGAACAAGCCCGAGCAGGGAGAGGGGTCATATGTCCGGGGGTCGTAAAAGATCCTCAGACAGACCCTTCCTACAAGACCGTCAGATACTTTCTTGCCTTAGCCACTATTGAGGAAGAGGGATTGATACTTGCCTTAGACCACTATCGAGGAAGAGAGACTCATAGCACAGATGATCCTTACCCTCAGAAAGAGTACCTGTTGTTAACAAAACTCCGTCTCAAAAGCCCATTTATCGCACTGGTCTCAAAAACTCAATTATCGTATGGCACAGGCAGAGCACCAGTAAAAGACCGTCAGGCCGCGTTTTCACTTAAGAAAGATGGCTTTGCGGTCTTTAATCAGCCAATGCCAAGGCAAGAGAGCTAGCATCAAACCTACCCGCCCAGAACCCTCCAACATTCCTACCAACCTGATGACAGAAGAAGGATAAGCAAAAATGGGAGCTGGAGGGGCAGGAAGAAAGATTCTCACTTGGACAGGAGATGTGGACGAGTTTGAGCCTAGCTCCAAGAAGAAGGTACCGGGACCTCATTGAGCACAAGATTTGAGCGGTTAGGTTAATGGAGAGCACCAAACTCATGCCTTGGCTTTGGGGCGAGGATGACGGAGACCAGATTGACCTTTATGAACCTCAGCGTTCAGTGGTCGGGTTCACTCCTCCTATTGCCTTTACCCAGCGGCAAGACGCTTAGTTTTGTCGGAAAGGGAATGCTTCTTCCCCTCTACTGTGCGGGTGCTAAGACTAGGTGAAGAAAATGAAATTCATCAGTTCGCTTGACCAACCCGAGCCTGACGTTCTTCTGATTTTGCCTTCAATGACAGGCCGACCGAAGGAAGACGCACCGGGATCCTACTTCTTTCTATCTCATCAGAAGCAGGCGCATAGGCTATAGAATAAGGAATCCTACCTTATACTCTAAAAGCTACTGTGCCCAATTTAGAGCTTTTTGGTCATAGGTTGCCAGTTTTTGGAGCTCACTTTGCAGGTCAGAACTATCGGAAGACGAAAGAGAACTTATTTAGACGAATAGTGTGCCGGTGCCATTACCCCAAAAAAACCTACATTAGCAGTTCGGGTGGAATCAGACATAAACCAAGTCCAAGAAGACCGAGGAGGCCTTGGGGAGAAGGTAGCGCACTAATTCGCACCTCCCTTCCTGCTACTAGGGAAGCGCGTGCTACTGCTACTACTTTAGTTTTGCACCTGCTCCTCCTATTTATTAAAGTGGAATGAACTCCTACACCCAAATAGTTCTCCTCTTTACCGCATTTCTTCCTTCTGCAAGAGCTACTGCAAGAGGAATGTTCACTGCTCCTGCACCTCCAACTCCAACAGGAACTTCCGCATCTCTATTCGCATCTTCCTAATATGTAGTCTCTACGCTTGAAAAAATCAAAGGCTTGATGATCGCATCTGAAAGGGCAACAAGTGCGTTCATTTCCCTATCAAAGCCCTTGAACTAACCTTTTAGGCACGAAGGGCATGATGAGGATGTATTTCATCAGCCAGGCACCCATATATTGATTTGTTGAAAAGAGCTCATCAAGTCTACCGCGCCTATTTGTATTGCTACAATCATGCTTACCGATATGCAACTGACTGAACAGGACATATGGCCGGGCAGGACGGCTTTGCTTAAGACCGGAATGCTACTACCCCCGCTCGAACTCACTTTCAACGCTCGAACTCCAGAACTAAACTCAAGTCATTACTCATTCCCGCTCATGCTTGCTATAACAATTCCCTTGCCAGACGACTTGTCTAAAAGAGGAAAAGATGCACTTTCCACTCTTTCTCTTCATATACGTATACGCGATTTTCTCGATACCTCTTCCAGGCTTAGTCAATTACCTAAAAGACCGCTTGAACTCGCCCTCTTACTAAAGGCCGTATACCAACTCCTAAACTCGAGGAAGAAAGCAAGGGTCACAAAGGCTGGGCCCATGACCTAGGAAAATTAGCCAGGAAGTCGAACTGAGCGATTGAGAGCTAGAATCAGAGATTCCAACCAAAAGGAAAGGAAGAAAAGAAGCACGGGATTCGCTAGCTATAGACCGAAGAGCCTTACCAGAAGAAGGATTCAACAAGATAGCAGCGACTAATGCCCTGTCAGAGAGAAAGAAGTGACTGCTTATATTCTAGTAAGATCTATAGCTTGAATTGGAAGACTAGCCTTTCTCCAATCGATAGCTTAGAGATAGACGCTTACTGCCACCAATGCCAATGATAGAGTAGACTACAACAATAGAGAAGAGAGCAATTCAATAGAGGGAGCAATTGCAAGACTTAGTTGACCAATTAGTTGGCTATTGCAAGAGACTTTCCGAGAAGGCCAAGAGAGCAATGAGTGCAGATAGATGGAACTCAAAATAAAAAAGACAAGACGCCGTCCGATCGCCAAATACCAGACTTCTTTATTATTCTATGCAAGTAAGTTCTTTCGATATGAGTTCCCCGGCGGTCCCACGCTTGTAGCTTAGGAAGAAGAACTACCTACCAGAGGGCTTTACTTACACAAGGCCAGATATGAGTAGTTGCTGGACTTTTTTAATGTTCCTCCTCCGACTCATTGCATTGCTTTATCTGGCTGGAATGGCAGGAGAGCCGCATAGGGAGATGTCAGTTCTATCATTCGCTTCAACATAAGAGATTACAGCTCTTTCTGGCTAGGGCAGACAAAGGGCTTTACATAGTAAACTTCCGGGATGACCTATGTTTGTTTGGAAGCAAAAGTCTCTCTTATTCGACCAGAAGAAGGTATTCTCCTTTCTCAGCGTACGAAGAACTAAAAGCACATGGCACAGCTTATCACGGATTGGAGAAGCGATATATTGTATTCAATCGATTGATCATGCGAGACGCTAAAAGGTAGGAACAGCATCGGTCTTTATCCCAAAATGGTACACAAGTGAGTTCGATTCTCGCTCTACCCTATTGTGCTTAAACTATTCTCGTCAATGCATACGGTACGCTCCTCCGTATCGTCAGTTGGCTTGAGCGACCGACAGAAGGCTTTTTGCTGGCTCTCTAGTTCCATTCGCTAGACCCAGGGGGCAGGCCAGCAAAACTCCGTGTGCGAGGTCAGTGCTCTCGCTTTGAGGGATTCCTTCTTCACTACCACCCTCCACGACATAGATCCTTGCTTGCTGTCTTGACCGTAATGGGATCGAAGCACTGAGGCAAGGTGTTTCACGCATGTCGCTTCGATGCGCGCTAAAACTACTACTCATGTCTACTGATAATGCGCACGAACCAGAGCTATCTCCCGAGAACCCCTTCCCGAGTTAAGAGGTACTGACCATTGGTTCTCTCGTGCCCCAGTTAACGATAGCCTCGGGTAGACTACGGATCTTAGGTGAGACCCAGAGTGCAGCCAACTAAAGACCAAATCAATCGGAATAAAACTTCCACATCTGAGATAAAATGTGTGACTAACTCAATTGATAAATGCCCTTCTTGTACGCTAACGCTAACTGATGGCAGGGTTGGTAAAACTCTCCTTGATTGATGGTAGCATTACTAGTTGCTTCAAGCTTTTTCTACTGTACGCATATTCCCCGTCTAGTGAGTCGAGAAAAAAAGGCTTACTGAAAGCTCACCCCATGTAACTTTGATTCAACCTGTTTGTTCTTCCTGACCAATTCCCCAGGAATCGATGTCAGTGTCTGACCATTTTACAGCTCCACGCATGCAAGGTCTTGCTGGCACTGAGTGCTAAGCGCGCTACGACTTTTCTGTTGTTGATGATCGAAACTCTTGAGAGCTTATCCTTACTTATAATTAACTTTTGACTCGCCTCATAGAGCTGTTCATTTTCTGTCTGTTTAGATCAAGACTTTCAATCTGCATGTCTTCTTTATCACCACAAAATAGGAATGATCAAAATCACCTCTTCAATGAGGATGTGGTACCCCGAGATTGAAGAGATCGAATTCCTCCCGTATTGAAAGAACTTCTTCTTTCTGGGTAAAATGGAATTCATAGGGATTTCAAATTGAGTTAGATGCTTGAGCCCAGAGACTCTCCTTGTACATCGGTGGGTAATTTATCGTCGTGCAACTGATCGAACGAGATGCGCCGCCTCTAGCCAGTAAATAGATTTGTTGTTCTTGAGTGGGTCAACCATCCCTTACTTGCAAAGACATTTGCTTCCTGCCGTTAGGACGTCTATCCCCCCGATCCGGACCCTTTAAGTGATAGGAGTGAGGGTCTTGGTTTTCGAAACTATGAATCACCCTCCTCGCACAGAGGGTATGCTACTCATGGTATGCCGGGCCTTTCTTAGAATGAATAAAGGTGGGTAGATATGGCCGCAGTAGATTCTTCCGACCGAGTCCCGGTGGCAGAGTCTTGAGGTACGGATCCGACGGTAAGGGAATCAGCGGCTGATCGCGATTCATCAATCGCAATTCCCCCAGCAGCTACCCATTTTATTTTAGTTCGCCAGTCAATGACTGAGCTTTGATTGCATAGGTGGTAGACCAAGCTGGAGCGGAAGCAGAAAGGAAGGAGAAGGAAGGTTTCTTTTCTGGATGTTGACTTGGTGAGTGACGGTCCCTTCTGGGAACCTGACTCCTGAGGCGATCTGTGCCATAGCCTTTGCTTTCCTGTTCTGCGATCTTGGAGAATGTATGATCCTTAATTTACTCTTCTGAAAGCTTCGATCAACTGGTTTGCTTTGGCACAGTATGAGGCTAACTTCACACTTGTGACCCTATATTCACCAGTGAGCTGCCGAATGACCAGCTGGGAATCTCTTCGAACTTATAGGAATTGAACACCCATTAGGACCGCCACATCGAGGCCAATAAAATAATAAGAGCCTCATATTCAGCAATGTTGTTGGTGCAAAAGTGAAAGACTACACGTCAGCTTGTGCTCTAATAGTCACCACAGGAAGAAAGCGGGGAGTACAACCTATTGGTATGCTCTTAAAAAGGTATTTTTTTTACAAAATAAACCTTTTTTCATTTTTCCAGTATTAGACAAAGCACAAGGAGGATATGACCCCCTATTAGGTAGGGCGACCGTCGGCTCCAAGCCGGGTGGTCCAGGATTGGGCTAATCTCATACTGTTACTAAAGGGATATGAGTCATGAGAAATCTCCGGGATGGAACGCGAGCAGAAGATCTTATTCCTTTTAATTCTGATGATGAGCATGACGAAGATAGTACTGATTCTGCATCTTCAGATGACGCGGACTATGAGCCACAAAAGGGAGTAGTCTTACTGAACCCTTGCACTGAGGATGACTTTCTTCCGACAGTGAATTACAGAAGTGACAGAACCGCCACTATTCAATTCAGCATTGCCTCTTTTTTAAGGTTCCTACAGAGGCCCTAAAACTAATATAGCCCAACATGTCCCTCTTCATTTCCTGTGAGAGACTAATGCAACTGTACATGCAGCCTGCACATGATTCGCCCGAGGAGAATCCGAGTGAAAACGGCAACCAGAGTGATAGTAGCGTGTGTCAGCAAACAACTCTAAGCTGAACTGATTACTTTTAGGTAGTGCAGACTACATTACTTTTCTGTAATCACCTCACTCACTCTGAGGTGAGTGAAGTGCCCTACTTCTATCTTACAGGTAGTGATAGTGTAGCTGGGCTATTGATCCTGGTGAAGGAGCCTTATCAAGTAAAGGCCGGGCGAGGGGTAATAGAATAGCAAGCGGGGTCACTTCCGCAAGCAAAGGAAAAGACCCTTCCGGTGAGATCTGTAGCGCAGCAGCCAACCGCCTATTCTAATAACGTAACGTACTGGCATTCAAGCAAGCGCGCCGCAAGGTCTCCAGATGGACGCTGAGTACGCTTTCGCGCAACCTTCCATCAATAAAGCCAAGCAGTTCCGATCAACCAATTCTCTATTGGGCGGAGTTCTGCCAGTACCTTTTAGTATAGTAACATCTGCCCCTCCCTGAGGATGCCATCGTACTACATAAAAAGAAGAATACTGCCTGCTCATCTTCCCGAGGGTAGATAGAGTCGTTTAGGCCAATTTAGGTCTACATTCAGTCTTGTTTCCAAGCCAACCCAGTTTAGAAGAAGAGAGAGGCACCACATGCTTTTCTACTAATTCCAATTCCAGTGATTATTTACAGTTGGCAATTGTATGTCCACCCTGAAACTTACTTACTTCTCGAGCGCCATAAAAGTACAAGCCGCCTCACTGTGAAACTTCTAGTTTTGAATTTCTACTCCAACAGACATCCTTTGTTTAACCCCAACGACAAAGAGGATAAGCATCTTTCGGCGGAGGCGGTTCGGTCCGCTCTTTGTCAAAAACTACAGCTGACGCTGACGGTACTTAGACCATCCGGGGACCGGCTTCGCGAGACCATTTCGTTTCGGTCCACACTGGAGTAAGGATGCTGGTAAATGATTGAAAGAATCTGGCGCATCGGGTCCGATATTCATTCCTTACTCAAATAGGGGGTGGGGCAGATATCATTCCGCGGACTAGCACTTATTATGATTCAAGAATCATGTTGGGGAAAGTTCCCAATGACACAAGAGAAGCCCATAGACAATGGACCAGACGACCCGCAGAGACAGGGTGTAGCCTTGAAGTATAGTCTGCTGGTCAGCGCCTCAAACTAAAAGAATCTTCCCTGAGGTGATAGTGACTATTTTTTGTCCTGAGCTAAAAAGACTTATTGTTTATGGTTGTTAGCCAGCAGACCATCATAGGGCCCAAAAAGCAGAGCAGACCCCTACTTTAAGTAAATGTGAGAGGAAGGACTGAAGTTAGGAAGCCCTCGTTGTTCTTAGTGTGGGAAGAAGTTCTTTATTGCCTGCTCCCTTTCACCGCTTCGCTCCTGTCACGCAGTAGCCCTACAGAGAGAGGGGATGGATGGATGGATGAATGGAAAGACTATTTATTGGCCGAAGCCTAAGTGTATGGGGGTTGGGGTTGTTTTGGGACCATAAGCTCGAAAAGGTGATGGACAGAGAGGGGCGAAAGCGAGTTGCTTGAAAAGGTTACGCGTAGGATTTCGAGCGATGGGATATTAGAAAGTGAATGAGAGCCTGTTCGTTCATGAGCACATGAAACTCGTGATTTACATCTATGATCTATGTTTCGAACAAATAGAGTTTAGACGAATCCAAGCCCCAAGCCTATTGAATAGCCGTCCAACGAATGAAACGAATCCCTGTGACGATTCGAGCTACATCAGACTACACGGGGCAGGTCATACTATAAGTAAGTAGGCGTCGGAAAGAAGGAAAGCAACCAACTGTGATTATAGGAAGTCACAAGGTTCGAAGACCTCCCGCCCTGACATCTTATCTTTTGCCTTAAGAACGGAAATAAAACCTTTGGACGACTAAGTCAGCTCGGCTCAATCTATTTCTCAGCCAGTGACTAATCTAATCTCCCCGAACCGTGCAACAGTAAGCGCCACTGGGAACATCGAACTATAATGAGTAGGGCCTGCTGAAGGAAAGCAATCCATTCACATAGTAGGGAAGCGCTGCTATCAATCTTCATAGGCTAAGGCCAGTCAGCTATCAATCGCGAGCCATCCGCCCTTATATATATATATATTAAAACACTTTGACTTTACCCATTCCCCTCGCTCAACTATGAGGTAGTCTCTATTTGTTGAATCGGAACCATAATCAAAATAAAAATAATTAGATTGACTGAAAACGCCGGCACTGAAATTAGTAACTATATTCGTAGCTTGGCCTCGTTCCACACCTCCGGTTTATAAAAAGAAGTATTCTTTATAGGCAAAAGAAGAATCGAAAGCCAAAGACCAATTGATTGCTTGCTGACAGGCTAGTCTTTATCGTGGACTCGGGATTATTATATAATATATAGGGAACTTTTCCTTCGTACTCTCTTCTGTCCAAGATGATTCAATAGCTTTCAGGATGAAACTAAGCCTAGGCAAAACAATTGAATGTATTTCCAAAGTAAAACTTCGCTTTTGTCGTATATTTTATGTAAGTAATTCCTCCTTCTCGAAATCATAATCGGGATATGAGGGTACGGAGTAGTCACAATCAGCAGAATAGTCTAAATCGGCATCTAAGTCCGCTAAAGCTTCAAAGTCCGCAGGTATTAGCTATTGTTCGTCAGGCATATCTCTTTTAGAACCCCTTTCTCTTAGAGCCTGCATTTTTCCCTCTTTTTAAGAGCTATAGCACGAGGAATTATTGTTCAAAATTCTTCTGTATCTTACTGAGCATTTCTTTTTTACACTCAAAGCTAGTATTTTTATTATACCTTATTCGTCAAAGTACTAAAAATGTTCCAATATAATCTATAATTAATGGAATAACGTTCTTTTTGAATATATAAAATATATATATCTATATATTATTATTATCTTATATAAATATTATATGTTTCGAGGATTTATAAGAGAACTTCCTAATATAGAACTGACTTCGCTTCTTTATACAGGAAACCTTGGGTTATCAGTGATCCTAAAACCCCTCATACCCTGTTCCTAAACAAATTCCCTTTCTCTGCTTTCGAAGGTGCCAAATAGGATAATCAGGGCGGGGCTTTCGTTTGGTACGCTTTCTTGGCCCGATCCTGCTCCAGTTCCTTTGAGATTGACGAATCCTAAGTCGAATAAGACAGGGCGCTCTCCAGCTTATAAGGCATGAGAATCGTGATCGAAACTTCCCTTCCTTTCCCAAACGATGCGTCGAAGCGTGACAAACAAATGCTGTAAATGAGAAGATGGCCCTTCATGCCGATCTTCAAGCCAGAGGCGAGGGACAACAACCAGTGCCCGGGGATGATGTTGATGCTGGACCAGCTTATTCACCCGATGATCAAAAGAGATTCAACGAAAACTAGGACCTGAGAGAGTCCCCGTTGGAAGGCGAATAAGAGATCCAGTTGTGTCTACTTGTGGTGTGCATGACCCGAACAAGGAGATGTCTAGCCAATCAGAGGAGTTGTTGCACAGCGTCCAGGGGCTTCCACGCCAGGAAAGAGAATAACAGTGTTGTGGCAAAGAAAGTTCTTCCCAATTTTTTCACGCCTGAAACAGGGATATGGTCTCTATCGTCCTTGCTTTTCGTCTGAAATAGTATCCTGTAAGCCGGGTCCCAGTTAGCTACTTGCTTTCCACCCTCATTGGACTAGGCTTCCCGGATCCCCTTTCTTCGGTGCTGACAAACAACTAGACGGTCAAGAGATCTCCCCAAACAATATCCATAATCATTTGACTTTCTCAATGGGGATTGTTTTCTTTCCCATGAGGCTTGATGACTGGAGAAAGGAATGTTACGTACGCTTTTGAAGGGCTGTATTTTCAGATAATCTTGCAGATCTTGATTCCAGTGCCAATTCGGTTGGAGATGTTTGTCCCAATTCCGAAGATGGAGATTCTCTTTCTCCTGATCCAGCTTCCATACTTTCATCTGCTACTGAGACAATTGTCATTGCCTTTTGATTTGGCACCTAAACGCATTGGTCCAGCAGTGACTTTGTTCTTCCCACGACAGGGCTTCAGCCTTCGGTTCATTAGATACTGAGAGAGACTTTTTCCTTATAAGTGGGATTCCCTGCTATCCTTCCATCCGTCCTTTATCAAGCTACCAGCCAGTCTGCCCGGTCCTCATATGGATGAGGAACTCTAAAGCTAAACCTCCTTTCGTAACAACTTCCCAGGTATTACCTTCCCGAAGAATAGAATCTCAATCTCTCTTAAGCCCTCTCCGTTTGAAGAAGCCATTGCTGTGTGCGCTCTCCTTCCTAACCTGCCTCCCAGTGAATAGGTTGAGACGACTCATCACATCCTGAGGTTGAAGAAGAGGCTGAGACATGAACCTGACTCCACTGACTGTCCTACTGAGAAAGGAGACTACTGAGTGGTAGATAGAAGAGGTCTATCTCGTTCTCTCCCTAGCCAATCGTGGACAAGCCCTTCCCTTGGCAGGGTTGATTGTGGGTAGAGGACCCATAGCTTGCTGATTTCAACGAACCCTCTTTAAGAACCGGGCGGGGAAAGAAGCGAGGGCCAGCAGGAGAGTACACCCAGATTTTATAGAAAAAAGTGCACCACACCCCTTGATTGAGAGGTCGAAGTGCTTGAGCGGCTTCAGTTTGAGGTTAGACTTCCGGAGGCGTTCAAAAACAGTCCTCAGGTCTTGGAGGTGATCCGTCCTTCTGTCTTCACCACCTCTGTACAGCTATGATCTTTTTTAGATGTGTTTTTTGAAGCAGCAAGGAATATGAATTCGTCCATACTATTTATGTAAGTTGTAAAGACCACGGCTGATCCTTAAAGGAAATGCATGGAAAAAATAAGAGCATATTATTTCAATAAAGAAAAGACCTCACCGGATCTATAAAAAAATCGGGACAACCTCAATTCATAGTAAATTTATTGGCCAACTAGTGCATTCGCTGCTGAAGAAGTGAACCAGCAGCCATTGGAATGTTGCTGAAGAAGCAATTGGACGACCTGCTATTCTTGCTCTTATAACTATTACTACCTCTTCATTATATATATAATAATAATATATAATATATATATAATTCATTATATTCAATTCTATTATTAGAACATGTGCAGACCCAGTCGTATGATGATCATCTATCTTAGCTGTAAGATCAAACTTGGTCCTCTTCTCTCATAAGCAGGCGGATTCATAACATAATAAATAAATAAGTAGATTCAATAAGAATGTTGGTCAACCACTCACTGATTCGTCTGCTGTCTACAAATCGAAAGCACCACCTGGTAAGGAAAAGGGACATACCACTTGAGATTGAGAACATGGCCCCACAATCAAAGATCATTGATTAGTCTTTAGTTTTGCGAACTGGTCAGTCGAATTAGTCGAGCTTCTCTGCGGTTGAGCCGAGCTTTATCCTTCCTTTATCCCCTTTTTGAGAACCGTAGGAGAAAGAAGGATGCAAAAGAAGAAAGTCGACCCCTCCTTCTAGCTTCAAAAGTTGGATTCTTAGCATACTACTATGTAAGAGCTATCTGAGATCGCTGCTTAGCCAGCATTCTTTAACTCTAGTTGAACTAGATCTGAAACTCCATCAATCAATGGCTTGACCGCTGCTTCCTCTGCTACTGCCAAACCTATAACTCTATGTTTTCCACTTACTTCTGCTGTTGACAAAGAAGAAAGAAGAAGGAGGACAGAGCTATGATAGTGATCATCCGATGCGGGAGTCATAAGCACAATTGGAAGATAGAGTGACTCACATTCAAGCCAGGGCCAAGAAGAGCCGAGCCCCATAGAGAGTAAGCAACATAAGGGCGAATCTCACTTTATAATTGTCTGTCTCTTCGTGTCGTGAACTTGAAGGGATTTCAGGTGGCTTACATCAGGGCTGAGTTGATTCCGAAGGAATTGAAACTCCCTCTGGATGAACTAACCTTTGATGGGGAAGTCGAGATTCTTGAAAGGACCATGATCCGACGAAGTAGCCTCACCGCTTCAAACCGCTGTTGCTGGATAGCAGTCTACAGCCGCTTATTCTTATTACCTTACCGCTGTAACCATCCATTCAACAGTCTATCCGACTACCGCTCCTCATTCCCTCACTGCCAGTTACCTTACTACTGTAGTATAATGTTATACGATTAGTTGTATGTATAACTAACTTACTAACTAAATAGTTATACATACATATTATGTTAGTTATTTTTCTAGTTAATTCGAGTAATAGCGGAAGGAGCGCCAAAGTAAATTGTAGTATAAAGCAGCAGCCCTTATAGTAATGCGGAGTGACATAATCAATCGAATTCGACTGGTTGGTTCCAGTTGAAGTCAATTTCGCTTTTGACGTATCAGGTGGGAATGGGAGAGCCTCTTTTCTTTCCGCAATGGAATCGGCTTAAGCTCGACCTTTTCTTTCATTTCCGTATATCATAAAAAGAAAATGGAGTTTTTAATAGTTTCATATATCAAAAGACATCCCTACGGTCTTAGGTTCAGAGTCGCTTTGTGGGAACTTCAAGAGAGAGAAGAGAGATCATAGCTTAATATCAAAGGGAAAGGGGACATCCCTACGTTCGGCATACACATTCACTAGTTCCATTCGGTACCTTTCTCTAGATGGAATCCCGATTCGACTTTGAAATGCAAGAGCAAGAATGCCATGAGGGAGCCCTATCTCAGAAATGCAAGGCCAGATCCCACTTTCTTTAATCGAGCAGGTAAGGGATCGCAAACATCTTTTCTTTTAAGAGATTTTGTTTTCAAAAGATATCCCGACTTACTTATAGGGGGTCTTAGGTAAGGAGTGACAGCTCTATTCAATAAGCTGGCTCTGAAAGGTCAAAAAATGTGGAAGTTTGGTGCTTTAGAGATAGGGCCGGCACGCTTTGCTGGAAAGCAATAAGTCAACAAAACAAGGCTTTTCAAACCCAAATAAGGGTTTCGCTCGACTCCTCCGTATCCAATAGCGGCTGCTTCTAGGACAGTTGTTTCAGACAACGAAGCTGAAGCCGTTGTTTCCAAGGCTGCCGTTCCAAAGCCAGCATATCAAGCATCCAAGGAACCTAACTATTAGTAAAAAAAAAGATTTTCTTTGTGTTCAGTACTGGTGGGCACATAGGGTATTGAAGTATGAAAGTCTGGGTCTCCCGCCCGTGTTAGCTTTAGCTCTTCTTCTTCTGCTAAGGGTCATCCGTAGCTTCTTTGCTTTGAGCGAATCCCCTTTAACGAATTCTTTGGATTCTATACTCCCCACTGCCCGCTCTTTTGTCAACTGCAACTGGAAACTGGAAAAGACCCTAAACATGGCCTTATTTTGATTGCCCAAAACTCTAGTTTGAAGGTGTGCGATTCTTTGGTTTGTTGCAAGAAAACGGAAAGCGTTAGTAAGCTAAGGCGCAACGGCTTTCGCGCGTTGGCGCTCGGCCCTTGCTTGTTCGGTAGGACGCTCAGCCGCTGCTTGTTCTTCCGCGCGTTTCGCTGCTCGTTTGCTTCTTCCGCAGCTTCTTCCCTTGCTTGGTTACGTGTAGTCCCCTCAGTAGGCCCTTATTCATTGTGAGACCTGTTCTTTTTCATTTATTAAAAGACCTTTTTCTGTTCGGTACGTCTTTAGCCGTGGTGTATTGCCGAAATATCTTTTCTATTGAAGCCCTATTTTCTTTTTCGTTTTAGGGCACGCATTTTGTTATTTAGTTCTTTCTTTCTATGTAAATCTTTCTTTTGGTATGTCCCGTCAACTTATTCTCTCTTTTAATAGTAGATCTGATCTTCTCTACCCCTCCATTTCGAATCTCTCCAGCCATTGGTCTTCTGGAGACTAGAATCTCAATCTCTAAAATGGTAAATAAAACGAATGAATTTCGTAATATCCCCCCCTCCCACTGCTTTCTGCTTCTCCCTCGGCGTCAGCGAAGTCCAATCAATTCATCAATTGCTTATACTCGACTTGCTTGCTTGCTTAGTTCCGCGCTTCTGCTTGCTAGCAGCTCTCATCTTGAATTTTTTTGCTTTATCTTTTATTCATATTCCATCTTCCGCTTTCATCGCTCGTACTTGCTCTCTTCCTTAATGCTATCTTCTTCTTAGCCTCGTTTGGCCCTATATACATAAAGGGATTCCCCTACGTGTCCATGAACATTAGTTCGAGTCTGCGCCCATCTTTCAGAGTTGAAAGTGAGGGTGACGACGCGCGAGAACGGGAGGTTTAGTGTGAGTCCAAAAAAGGGGAGTGGGCCACTCACATGTTGTCAATTCGAATGCTTTCTTGCTTTCTTTTAAGGTCCAAGGACCATCTACTTGCATTTCGACTTTACTTTACTAGTAGAGCAAGGAATTCCTTTTTATTTTGAAAAGGTAAGTGGTCCATCTGTCCACGTCTTCTTTTATTCAAGACTGATCTTCCCCCTTGCCTTTTGAGCTGGGGCAATCAATCAGTCCATTCATTCCTGCCTTTCATTCAATAGATCGCTTAGCTCTACTTCTCAGTCAATCCCCTTTGTTCATGGCTTTGAATTTCTTGTCATTTTTTCTTTTCTGTAAGGATCTCGATGACCGCTTAATCCCTTCCCGCTGATGAATGAGAAGTGGTTTTATTTATTCAATCGGTCTTGGCCTGAGAAAAGTGATCTCAGAAACGGAAAGCCTTTCTCAAAGTTACCAATATCATAGGCTGACGAGTAGCTCTTTATAGAAATAGAATGAAAAGGAGCTCTGACGTTGGGATTCACACGCACAGTCTTATCCTATTCTTCTTCCTATGCTAGGCGCCTGCCTTTGAGAGCCTTTCCGACCTTCGTCGGCCTCATTGAACCTCGTTAGCATTTCGAAAAGAATGTGAAGCTCAAAACGAATGGTCAAAGGAATTGATGATTCGTGTTTAGTCTCCGATCTTCGCCTAGTCTTAGAACCTGCACTGAAGAGAATTCAGGATCCTTGGTCATACCAGGATGCCTTCCTATGGTCCTTTCAAGTCAAGAAAAGGATCATGTGGGTGAGAAGGATGGGGACCTACCCTCCTTAGGTGATGGAGTTTTAGTTTCCATACACCTCTAGAGAGTTAGGGAAAGCCGCCCCTAGGTCTAGGGTACAGCTTCGGTGCCAGCCCAGTCGTATGACAAAGCTTAAGGCCGTTGTCTAAGGCCCTTGGCCAAATCGGAATGAGTATAGACTCCTATGTTGAAGAATCTATTCCCATCCCTATTGAGGCTAGCTCCCCTTCCTTGGCAGAGAATCTTATCAGATTCTCGGAGGGGACTTTTAACAAAAGTCATCCTCATTATCCATGATGGTCTGACCAAAGAGTTGTGTATAGGTGCCTACTTATTCTCGCGGGAGGTTATTAGGTTAAGGAGGAAATCTGGTGCACTGTATTTAAAGCAGTGTGCATCCAGTCTCCAGAAGGCTTATGGAGGGACGAAATCACCTCCTGACCTTCTACCTTTTCCTGTTTCTCTCACTAGAAGTGGTTACCCTAGAATAATCCCTCGATTTCATCGGAGGATGATCTATCGTCGAGATGATAAGGCGGATATGTTAGTCAAAATCTACTTGTCATTCTTAACTGAATAAGCGGGAGAATTATCCCTTTAGCAAAGAAGGTGTCAAGAAAGACTTTAGAGTCTATCATAACGCCGCGATATCGACCGGGTTGTAACCTTTGTGTCGAGGGTGAAGGATCTAATCCCAACCCTCTTCCATCGGAAAGTCCCTTCTATCCAGTCCATACCCCTGGAACAGGGTATGACCTGGGAACCTACCTGGAAGGCCCTTCCCACTCATTCGTGGGTGGCATCTCACAGGGGCCGTGATTCCCCTAAAAGGGTGGCCAAATCGGTCCACACCTCGTTGGCCTATGAGCTTTCTGCGTTTCAGTTCCTTATGAACTTGACGCACAGCCAAGGTCAACAGTGGTCTCAAGGGTGCCTGTGGTATGAGTGTACACGCTTTGTCTTTGATCCGTTCAATAAGATTTTAACTGTCTTGTAGGTCTCTAGACTACTTTGAACGTAGAATAGGTCCTTACCTGCCGGATCCAGATGAAGTTCAGTGTCCACCGATTACCGGCCGTTTAGGTCAGGTTGTGGAGTCAGGAGGCAAGCGTCAAATGGGCAGGAGATGAGGCAGTGAGAAAGCCTGTGAAAGAAAGTGATAGTAGGCCAGCTGGCAAGGGATAAGGGCTAGGAGTTCTCTTTTCAAAGGAGTCAATCCATTGAATGGATAGGGCTTGAATAGGGCTACTCTAATAGGGCTTTGTAGGACTACTACCAGTACTAGGGGTATAATGCTAATAGATAGAAGGATTTCCCTTCTTTTTTTAATGAGAAAGATTAGAATATGGCCCCTATAGAATATGTTCGAGGGCAGGCAGGAATTACACAGGGGTTTAGGATTAGAGCCGCCCAGTCCCTGGATAGTAGAATAGAAGTGCTTCTTTCTGCCTTTTGAATTCCTGAGTCCGTGTAAGCTAGTGAAGCTATTGTGAATCTAATTCCTCCCCCTATCTTTAGCTTTCGCTTTATTCGCGAGTCATTTCTTCTCCTTTTGGCCCTTCTCGATGGCGGGACAGCCGAGTTAGTTTCAGTGTCCGTAACAGCAGTTGCAAGCTAGCAAACAAGTGAGAGAGAAAGCGAGCATTTTAGGGCAATTAGGCCAATGGCAATCCAAGAGTCTTTTACAGCCATTGAGCAAAAGAGTGAGGAGGAGCCCATTACAGCCAGCGAGCTAGTTTCAGGGATAAGGGCATCTTTTTCTCTTCCTTCTTCCTTGGATCGAGAAAGAGTGATAGGGGTTGCAGTACTAATGGCATAACGCTCTTGTGCGAATCTTTTAGATCCAATTTCAGGCCTAAGGCCTGTTTCGTTCCCTGGAGATTGAGTTGTAGGCCCATAACCATTTGTTTGTTTCCCCTACAGTTCAAAGCCTTAAACTCTTACATACCTGAGGGAGAGATTCGCCCTATATAGAAATTGGGAATACCAGGGATTACCCTTAAGTGGTGAGTGCTAAGCGCTTTTCATGTCGTGTCAGGCCATTTGCTCTCGATGACAGGCCCGTAGAAGTTGCCTTTTTTGAGTCCTTTGAAAGAGCTATTGAGTTTCCTTTCCTGTACTTTATGGTCAGTAATCCGTCGACTCTCTGCCACTTTACTTACCAGTGTGGGTAATTTCTCTAGTGGAGTGCCCCGGCGGTTAGAATATCTCTAGTACGAGTTTCCTGTAAGCCAGTGCTTTGACCTCTTCTCTAGCTAAGACAAAATGATTGACCAGGCCCGCCAATGGCAGTTATCTCGCTTCTGCTAAGGTCCATAGATAGACTGGTACAGAGAATAGATATATACTTTGTACTGCTATGAAGAATAAAAGAAAGGGTCTTAGGGCCTAAAGAAGAATAAGTACAATACTGAGCCAACGATCTCCCGAGAGTTAAGCACTTAAATATACCAGTTTTCCAGCCAAGCCAGTTGGATTCTTTCTCGCTGGGAGTTCCCCTCCAGTGATAATACCTTCCATTATAAGTTCCTCGCCATCCCGACTTGTCCCTGTCCCTTAAGCAAGAAGGTCAAGCGCTAAAAGGCTAGTCTCTAAGTTAGCAAGTCAGGCAAGTTCTAGCAAGCCAAGATATGCATTTTGAGTCCTTCACCCTAAGATTCCTCCTGCTTATTTCCAGTATGAAACTAGGATATCCCCAGAGATTCTTTCCTCTATCTAAAAGTATAACTATACCCCTTTCATATAATGAGGGTAGTATGTATCGTCTTAGTCCCCTTTTGCTTAAAAAATGAGAGAGGAAGGGTGAAGCCCTCTCATGTTCTGAGGGGGTGCCTAAAAAAGATCAGCCGGAAACTCTATTTGTTCCCTATTAGTCTATGCAATTTTTGAAAAAGATTATTGCTAGGATTTTTGCAGATAGACTGGGTCTTTTATTGCCATCTCTCATCTTCCCTCAGCAGGGAGCTTTGACTAAAGGTAGAAGTATTGTAGAAAATGTGGGTCTGGCTCCGGAGATGCTTCATGACCTTTCATGGAAGGTCAGAGGAGGCAACATTGTTATCAAGCTGGATATGGCTAAGGCTTATGACAGGCTTGAATTTGAATTTCTCTTTCACGTTCTTCAGAAATTTGGATTTTATTCTGAATGTGAATGGATTTCTTACATTCGGAGTATGTTTCAAAATTGCTGGTTCTTTGTCATGTTGAATGGAGTAGGAGAAAGAGGAGGTTACTTCCCATCTTCCCTGGGTCTCAGGCAAGGGGATCCACTGGCGCCTTCTCTCTTTATTCTTGCAGAAGAAGTACTCAGCGGAGGCTTGTACTCTCTTACTTATGTTCAAAAACACTTTATAGCCTTTTCACTCTCCTCGAGGCTGCCCTATCGTCTCGCTTTATTTGCTGATGATACAATCATCTTTACCAATGGCAGTGTTCAGTCGCTTAGAGCCCTGATGAGATTCTTTACAGCCGCAGGTATGTATGCAAGTTCTTCAGGACAAAGAATCCACAAGCACAAAAGTGGTTTCTTGGTAGCGCCCTCAGCTACTGCTGCTCGAATGAATACTTTGAAACATGTCACAGGCATTCAAGTGCAAAATCTGCCCATCCGGTATCTCGGGGTCCCTCTTGACTATGGTCGATGCAAAATATCCTACCTTGATGACATCATTCGACGAGTTCAAGGTCGAATTGCAGGTTGGCAAGGGAGGTTCTTATCCTTTTGAGGACGTATAATCCTGATCAAACATGTCCTTTTTTCTTTACCCATTCATTTGCTAGCAGCTTCTTCTCCTCCGAAGGCTGTCATACGCCGTTTAGAGTCTATCTTTTCCAGATTCTTTTTGGGAACAAATGATGGTAGAAACAAACATCATTTGCTTTCATGGTCGTCCTTGTGCAAGCCATTCAAAGAAGGAGGTGTGGCCTTTAGATTTAGAAGCCTATTTGACATCTAAAAGGCACTAAAGCTTCAACTTTGCTGGTCATTGCACCATTCCGAGGGACTTTTGGCAAGATTCCTGCTGGCCAAGTACTGTTACAATCTTTCTTTTGCTGCTGCTAGACATAAACCAGGTTGTTCCAAGAATTGGCATGAAATGCTTGAGATACGATCTGAATTGGATGAAAATACTAAATTCTGGTTGGCAGCGGGTAACTACCCTTTCTTCACATCTAATTGGTCTGGGATAGGTGCTTTACTTCATTACTTCCAGCCTGATCCTGATACATGGCGTTCATTTCCTTAAAAGCACCTCTCTATTCATATGAATGATGCATTCTGAATGGGCAGCAGATTCAGTGATTTCTTATTCTCCCTTCTTCCTTTCCTGAGGGAGGTGATACACCATATTGTGACAGTCCATATTCCATGCTTTGCTGGTGATGAAGATAAACGACTTTGGATCCCCGACAACCATGGCATATTCTCAACGAAATCAGCTGTTGATGTTATCTGTTATCAGAAAGAAGAAGGCCACTCCCTATGCCTGCTCCTATCACCTGCATCCTGCAATAAATCTGGAATGCCCCTCAAATCATCCTTTTTGGTGCTGCGAGCTATTCAGGACCGTCTGCCTCTCGATATCAACATTCAACGCCTTGGCATCTCACTAGCTTCAAAATGTATATGCTGCCCTGAATCGGCTTTTGAGGAGGTTACTCATATTTTTCTCCATGGATCTTGGGTTGTTCAGCTTTGGACTCATTATCAGAATATTTTCCTGATATTGATACAGCCTCAGTTCTTTCCTGCCTTCCATCTTGGTTCACAATCCCACTTAATTCGACTTTTGGTTATTTACAGAGAATTGTGCCAATTCTTGTCTTCAATGAGCTTTGGAGGGCTCGCAATGCAGCTATATTTGAAGTGAATATGAAGAGACTCAGTTTCGTCTTGCACCTACGAAACTATTCGGCGCATCCAATCGAACTAGCATTGTCGGCGAAGAGGCTTCATTAGCAGTCGTTGTCGGGGAAGCTCTTACTGTTCTCGAATAAATGGACAAAATCCCCGGTTTCCTTTACTTTTTGCCGTGCCTTACGTCCACTCTCTCTATATCCGACCTTTTCTCTAGTCCGGGCATCCAGTAAAAATAAGTATGTCAAGGATTGGGCAAATAGGTTTTGCACAGACAGAAGCAAAAGTCCCTCCTTGCCATTGAGCTCTTGTCTTTAAAGACGAATACCGAGTTAGCAGGGCTGTCCCCAATAGCTCTTGTTGAATGGACATCTGAGATGAGAACGAAATTAGTGCCCTTTCTCTTGTGCACGTGAAGTTGGCATATTTCGTACCTTACGTTCTTACCTTCCTTTGTTGAGGAAAATAAAATCTTTTTAGCCTGTGCCACAGAATAGACTGTCGAAGCGGTGGAAGACTGTTAGCAAGAAGGAGCTCTTTTGAGTTGAGGTTTGAAGGCAAAATCCGATAAATAATATTTTTTACCTTTGATTGGAATTTCTTTGCCATCGGCATCCTAGCAATCCAAAGAATAGAACATGGTTGACCTTGCTATTGGGACTTAGCCCAGACAGGCTAAACTTATCACCCCACTGGCATGGAAGAGGAGCGGAGGGACTGATGACACTTTCCTGCTTGACTTTCTTCAAAGATGCCTTAGATCTCTTTCTCGTTCGAGGTGGGAGTAGGAGTCAACATACTGGATGTTGAATTATCAAAAAGATGATAGGAAGGCGATGCCTGCTACTAGTCGAGCAAGGGCATCTGATCTCAAGACGAGGCTTTTCAAAGGGGGCATGGCAGTGACTATAGCTGGGAACTTATCCCTCCTCTTAGAGGTGGGTGGGCCAAAACTCATTGAAATGAGACTCCGATCTGCCCGAACTTAGTCCAGTCCTATTAGAGATGGAGGCGAATCAAGCAACTCTTATAGATGGATGGGATAGGAAGGAAGAACCACTGATAGCATTTGCTACTGCTTTTTTCCGATCGATATACAAGGGGTTGGACGGTACGGTTCTTCTTTCCGTTCCTACAGCCGTGGCAAGAGAGGTTTATTATGCAATAGCAGGTGCTACCTTTTTAGGGTAGGGGCCCACTCTTTCTTCGAAATGGTATAGGGACAGCAGATACTACTAGGGATGGGAAAGCTGCTCCTGCGGTTTATAACCCAATTAGTTAGTTAGGGCTTTGAAGTAGCCTTTCCACCGGTAACTTAGGTTGGAAACTACTATTGATCGTTGAACTGGGGCTTAAAGAGAGTAAGCGCTGTGTTCCCTTGGAATTCCAAAAACGAAAATAAAATGAATAGCCTGTTGATTGCTTCCACTTGGCCCACTAGGAACATGGATTATTGGTCTACTGGTTTGGCACTCCAGGAAATAACCGAAAGCCTCAATCCTTAAAGCAAGTCCTTGAAAGAAGAGGAGCGGATCGGAATTTGGCCTGATAATATAGCTTTCCCTGAGAGCTCATCTCAAAAGTATAGTAAGACATACGAAAGGCAGAATGTAGAACTGCGAGAAGTCACTTCCAAGGATACAACTGCTGGGATTGCGAGACTCCCGGAAAGCCATGCAAATACATCCGCGCGGCTACAAGAGAGTTCCCTTACTGTGTCAACCTGCTTAATGAATGGTTTGGGGCGGCACGTTGACAGTCCCTATAAAGACTTCATTCGTCATCACAAATGGTGGCTGCGGGACTGTATCCTTTGTCCCATGAGAGCCAGTCTCTCTCCTTAACCTTCCGATAAGGTTCTAGTTCTATGGGTAAGCCTGTAAATAGCTACCTGCTATCATCTTTGTACGCATCTGCCTGTTCCTGTGAATGCCCCTTGGAATAGGGGATGACTTGGTCTGGGGCAATTGCACCCTTCTCTCCCTCCGCAAATGACTAATGGAGAACTAACTTCGCAATTAGAGTTACTCGACTCTCCTTCTCAGGCACTGCGGAATGTTCCCAGAAAGGATGAGAAAAGGGCTGCTGCCGGGCTAGGACCGTACTGCCCGACTACCGAAACAATAGTAGCGGCCGCTAACAGGCTAAATTGCCTTCACTAAAGCAGCACTAAAACGAAGCACTATTGCCACTCCCGCGCTATATCATGCACTCAAAGACTTTCTCCTAAAAGTAGTTAAAGACCAGACCGCATTCAGTAGCAAACTTTTAGCCAAGGGGGCGAAACAAAGGGTTTAGCAAAATCACTCGCTTCGGATGTGCAGGAGCGGTTCCTAGAGCTGACGCCTTTGGTTTATTTATGTAAATTTCTTTTGATAGAAGGTAGGGGCAGGCATGCGGATAGAGTAAGATCGAAATCCTGTTCAGTTTGTGGGCCGAAATGAGGCATGAAGAAAGACTGCGCGATCGCAAAAAGAAAGCAAATAAAACTCCTACCACGCAGTCTTCCTTTCTTATAGAGAGAAAGGTCACATCTTCTTAACCCTCAAGCCCCTTCGTACTAGAATTTCTATTCCCCATTCCTACGAATGTAGTCCTTCATCACTTATATGTGTTCGCCCTGTCCATGTGCAGAAAACAAGACATATATTATGTCCGATTTGCTGACTACCTATATATAGACATATAGAGGAGTAACGACAAAGCAGGAGATCAGAAACAAGATACAAACTTACATACCTGATAGGGCTGCAGCTAAGAGCAAAAGTCATAGGGACAGCGGTACTTCACTGGTCCCTATGACTATCATCAAAGTACAGATGAAGATGCGTAGGCAACAGATCCCTAGTCTTAGAGCTAGGACTTTTACAGTAAGATAGACGTGTTACATAAAAAATTAAAGAAAGCTTGCTGACTCGATTGAAGCATGAAAGAGTTTGCAGTGCAGTCGTAGGTACTCTACCTACAGATTCATTCGAAAGAGCAAATCAAGCAAGAGCGCGGGACAAAAGGGCGATAGGCAAAGTAACAAAGTAAACCTTCTAAGCTTCAGTTAGTGTGCAACACCTATAAGGGTTGTCAGTTAGACTTCCTCTAAGCACGCAACAAGCTGTACAGAGTTACGGTTAGCGGTACTCCGTCCAAAGAGTAGGAATAGTAGCCATCGTCCTAGTTAGTCGTTCAGAGTGAACCTGAAGAGGTTGTTGGACTAGTTAATTACGTTTA